GGAATTTGCAACAAAACAAACAAATAGAATATAACTTGTAATATAAATCTAAACAAATTGATAAATTTCACCTAGACTTGGGATATTTTATAGTAGTAGTATAGTATCTTATTACATAATTCTAATTCGATTGATACCCAAAAAAATGAATTCAGGATTTGTTTGGCTCCATGAGATAAAGATATCAAAAATAATCAGAAAAAATATACAATTTATTTTTTTTTTTTCGAATTTGAGAATATGATTGCAGTGCATAAAAAGACTTGGATTTATGAAACATACATAGATCTAACTTCAGCTATAACTATCTCTATATGTCTCTTACTTTATTGCAGTCCTATTTGTTCGGGACAGCACATGTTATGTTGTGTTCATTTATTTTTTCTATTCATTAATCTATTTAATGAAAAATTGGCAAAAAAATGAAAGCACGAGAATTTATCGAAAATTCCCTATAATATAGGTATGTGTAACAACGAAAATGCATGTTCTGGGGTTGACATATATTAACAGTTGCTGTTATAATTGAAATAGAGAAGGATTAAAAAAAATAATAATAATATTGATTGGTTATGTATCAATTTCTATTTTTTTCTCATTAATAAAGAATAGATTAAGATTCAAAAATTATTCAGGAATTTGTAGTTAACGGTTGCTATTTGTGCTGAAATTTTTACTTTTCTTTTGTGACTGAAAGGTATAGGTATACATTTGTTTTCAATAGAAAAAGGGGATTAAAGAAAACGGAATTTAAGATACAAACACATCAAAAAAAGAATTTTAGAAACCCATTTTTGTTTTTTTGAGAGGAGGAGGGGTATTCGGATCTATTTTTTTGTATTATTTTGGCGATATGGCCGAGTGGTAAGGCGGGGGACTGCAAATCCTTTTTCCCCAGTTCAAATCCGGGTGTCGCCTGATCGATAAGAGAATTCAAATAGTTTATTTCGTTTTGTTGATATAGAAAACTTTTTCTTTTTTTCCAGCGCAAGCTAGTGTAGGAATAAGGGACTAGTTTGATGCTAAATTCTAAGCATCGGGAAGTTTGTTCTCTAAAATGTTGTAAATATTTTCGTATCAGATTCAACGAAAAATTCATTAGAGGGATGAAAAGGACTAGATCAATCTTGAAATGATAGTCCTTTTATTTCACTACAATAGTAGTGTCCATCTACTTTGTTTGGTCTTTAATTAGATTGGATAGGGATAGGGATAGGGATAGGTCGGATGGGGAATATAAGTCCATTTTAAGTTAGGGAAGGTGTTGAAGAAAAACCTTGTATACAAACTTATGGTAAAGTATATGAACGCTTCTTCATTTATTCCATATTAGTTAGATTAATGAAATTGAATATCTAATTCATTATTATTATAATATTGAATTTCTTTTTTTATTATATTAATAAAAAAATCCAATTCAAAAAGAATCCATTTTTTCTAATCTCTAGTAAAAGAATTTTAGAGGATGTTTTCCAATGGTTTTAGAGAACGAATCGGGAGACAATCAAATGGAAATAAGAGATGCAAATAAGAGTCTGAGTATGCAAAGAAATCTATCTTGATTCTATTCTATATTTTTTATCTTTGACTTAATGATAATGAAATGGGGGGTAAAATAAAACATAGGTCTTTTTATTCGTACCTAATTAGTACGATGCATTTCCTTACTACTCCCAAGGATATTTTTTATTTATGCTTTATTTAATATTTTTCAATTCTACTAGAAATCAGGTAAGAACTTGTTAGATGTTCTAATTGGATGTTTCGTCAATGGTGTTATGACGGAATCTTTTTTTGACTCTGTACCAGCGATTCCACTATTATTATAAGATATTATAAAATTTTTAGTGAAAAATAAAAACGAAAATAATACAAGAAAAATTAGTAAACAATAAGAAAAAAATTTCTTCATATTGATAAAGATAGGAGACAAAATTTACATGGATATAGTAAGTCTTGCTTGGGCTGGTTTAATGGTAGTTTTTACATTTTCCCTTTCCCTTGTAGTATGGGGAAGAAGTGGACTCTAAGAGGACTACTAATTGAGTTAAGGGGTCAAAATGTCTCAATTATTTTATAGCTAAGTTCTTCCATTTTTTAACTATTGAATTTTGTTATTTTATTAATATAACTAAATACTAATTAATGAAATGCAATTCGATACTTCATTTTGAAACTCTATTGTATTCCAGTGGTGGAATATAATATTGAAAAAAAAAAAATACTCTTTAAATCAAACAAATATTTGAATTGTTCCCATCTTATTGTCCCGGGAATACAGATAATTGGAAACGGATTACTACTCCAAACTTAATTCTTTTTAAGATTTAAATTTCGATGAACTGGTTATCACCAATCTTTTCTAAATATGAAAAACTTTTTCATCGAATCCCATGATCAGTTGTCAATTATTTAATCAATTCATTTTTTTGGAATACTAAAAATAAAAAGATTATTATTTTTTTTTTTTTTTATCGGGATTATGAAAAGAATGTGAAATCTAAAAATTCAAATAATAAAATAATAAGAATAAAAATGTATTTTTGATTATTTCAGATTGATTGGAACCAATACAAATATAATAGATTAGATTAGATCAAACAAAGAAAAAATGTGGACACTATGGAATTGACATTCCATAGATATCTATGGATATACCCATATGAAAAGAAATATTTAAATGGGTCCTTCTATTAAACTTCTTTTTTTTTTTTAAGTAAAACATTCCATTTTTACCATACCATAATAGATAGTATAGTAGAAAGAAATAGATTTGATTTCTTTCTACTATACTATTTCTTTCTACTATACTATATGGATTTCATAGAATTCTGCTGGTTGTAGTCTGATCATTTTATTTTAAAGAAAGACCCGAAATGGAAACCCTTTTTTCTTTATTCAATCATTGTCATCGCATTGATAAGAAATCAAAAGTCATGTTTAATTAAAATTAGTCACTTTGACTTACCGTTTTTACGTAAATTATAAGTAAAAAGGCAGTAGGAACTAGAATGAAGAGTGCAGTAGCTATAAATGCGAGAATATTGACTTCCATAATCTCTATGTTTTCTTTCTCTTTTATTTCTAATAAATACTTCGGGATTTAATCCCATAGAAATGCAAAATCTTTCGTCAGTAAATTCAGTGGTATAAATTATATCTCGATGATATAAAATAGGATGAATATCAAGAATAACAATATCTGAGCTATCAAATCAATCCATCGTCGAGAATTAAATAGTATAACATAGGAAGATCTTTTATCCATACCAAATAAAAAAATTACTTTCTGATGCAATGAAAAATTCCTTTTTCTTTCTTCGTCCGAACCTTTACCTTAAACTAAAAAAGAAAAAAGGAATCCCTTTTAGAAATGAGATTTTTTTTTTATTCCCTTTCACATACGAAATCAATTGATATTTTTTGGATTTGTATCCATCGGGACTGACGGGACTCGAACCCGCAGCTTCCGCCTTGACAGGGCGGTGCTCTGACCAATTGAACTACAATCCCAGGGAAAAAGTTGTATAGCATACATATTCTTACTATTTCATTCAAACCCTTTATTTTTCTATTTTAGATTCGAACCCCTGTACTGTAACTGAAAGAGGCAGACTTTTATATTTAAATTTTTATGGGTCTGCACTTTAGCGAGATCGACACGGATTATTCGCAATCCGTTCCTTATTGCTAACTTGATTGAAAAATCAATGAATCAAGGAAACAAAAAAGACTCTTTTTTTACTTTAATCCTTTCCTAAGACTTTATATTTTAAAATCCCGATAGGAATTTTTCAAAATTCGAATTTATAGCACTCGAGATTTTATTCTTCTGTATGGGAGCCCTTTGGTGATTTTCAGAGAACACCAAATGGGTTATATCATTGCATGGTGGATCAGTAAATTTTTGGGCCGAGCTGGATTTGAACCAGCGTAGACATATTGCCAACGAATTTACAGTCCGTCCCCATTAACCGCTCGGGCATCGACCCAGGAAGAATCAATTTTAGTCTTTATTGATAATCCCTGATCAATTTCCTTTTGTAGTACCCTACCCCCAGGGGAAGTCGAATCCCCGTTGCCTCCTTGAAAGAGAGATGTCCTAAACCACTAGACGATGGGGGCATACTTGTCCGACCTCCATTCTACTATGTTCATACATAGTATGAACAGTTTTTTGAAATTGTCAATATAATGGAATGATATGATTCGATCAGAAGGATCTTTCAGAATTCCTTAAAATTTAGATTTCGAAATTGTTCATTCCAATCACCAATCTAGAAAACTATAAAAAAAGAATGTGAAAGAAAACAAAAGAAAGAGAGAATCCTTTCAGGGAATGATTGATTTTCTGGAACAGGCGCGGCATTAACACCTCATTTCTTTCACTTTCATTCAGTGTTAAGAAGATTGAATTAGTGGGTACATGTATCAATGAAATGAATTTTGTGTTATGATGAAGATGATTTCAATTCGAATCGGTTTTGAAAAAATCCATTCCATTGATATTTTTCAAATCCAATGTCAAAAAATCATTTTTTGAACTATACTTACTAGGTAAATCCAATTTATTGTTCGTTAAAAAGTTGCTATGTAAAAAAAATAGATCTATTCTATATATATAATTTGAGTATATGCAGTAACAAATAGATGTACTAAACTCATATCCATATTGGATGGTTCCTTATTCGGGAATTGACTCAAATGGAGCCCCTTTAACTCAGTGGTAGAGTAACGCCATGGTAAGGCGTAAGTCATCGGTTCAAATCCGATAAGGGGCTTTTTTGTCAAAAAATGACAACAGTAGTATTCCGATTTGAAGGAAGAATAGAGATATTCTTGATATTTGTAAGAAGTTTCTCTTTGTAAAAAAAAAACTAAGGAATAGTTGAATTTCATTAAAAAATCGAGTTTTTATTCTATTAAATTATTGTTATCTAAATTATTGTTATCATTCGAATGAATTCGAATAGAGTAAACTCATTCTAGTTAGAAAGTGA